GGATAAGACCTATGTTATAGAGTATATAACTTCTATCATAGGGATCAATTTCTAGTCGCATAGCTTCATAATAATTCTGTAAAGCTTCCGCATAATTTCCTTCGGATTGAGCCGACATCCGTTGCGGTCGTCTTCGATTCAAAGAATCTCCGTTCCAGAACCGTACGTGAGATTTTCATCTCATACGGCTCCTCCTTTTTTATGTGCATAATGAGAATAATACATGGAATCATCAAAAAAGATTGAAATAATTTCATTATGAACCGAACGGGGCTAGTGTTTTTACAAGAAATCTCTAACCAACCTTCCTGTAAAAGATCTTTTCTTAACATCAAGTATCTTGGTACTAGATAAAAATGATAACTCTAACAATTTCTTTGTTCTTAACACCCCTTAATTTCCGGGAATTAGTCACTTCAACAGTCTTCGATGGTTATACGGGTATCCAAAATACGAACGAGATGGATATTTGTTGTACCAACCATTCTTGTTAATCCCGATTCCGATAAAGAAAAGGTATAATTTATAACAAAGTTTTCGTATTGTTGATTCCTAGGCGTAGTGCTTCTTCCCCTATGCTGCCTATTGGTACTAGTGAAGTAGGGTTGACCTAACCCATAGGTGTAACCTTTCGCTCAATACTAGAATCTAAAATTGAAGCATCTGAGGCTGCATTAATCGGGGATACACGACAGAAGGAATTGTTTTATTTACAAACTTCACCTTCACAATAAGCGTAGATTTCTTTCAATAATCTTTTTCTTTCTCTCCCAAATAATGTATCTTTCTCCGAAGACTGAAATCGGTAAAGAAAAAAAACATCAAATCGCACCATCTCTGTAATAGGTGAATGCCTCTTTTTCTCCTGAAGTTGTCGGAATTATTCGTAATAAGATATTGGCTACAATTGAAAAGGTCTTATCAATAAAATTTCCATTTATCCGAGATCTGGGCATAGGTAGCAGTCCATTCTATAATTTCTTTTACTTACCTCTTGTGGGAAAATGATCCCACAAACAAAGAAATTGTACAGTACGAAATAACATAAAAATAAAAAAAAAATAGATCAATTGATTCGTTCTAATTCATTGATTTCATTTGGTATAAATATTGTAAGTAAAAAGAATAACTATTGGAAAAAGATGGGAGCGCCGTCTTCGCAAGAATGAAATGAATAGATATATATCTTTTTTTAACAGTTTTTCACAAAAAAAAAATCATTTTTATCCCCCCCCTTGAAGGAAGGGTTTTTCTTTGATGAAAAGTTTTCTATATTTTTTTATAGTTAGAATTGACTGTACGTACCTATCAAAAAATCTAATATGAATGACTCACTATTCACTCGATTTCTGGGCCATAATCATTATGTAGGAGAGATGGCCGAGTGGTTCAAGGCGTAGCATTGGAACTGCTATGTAGGCTTTTGTTTACCGAGGGTTCGAATCCCTCTCTTTCCGTACCTTTCACCTAATTCACCAATCTTATTAACAGCAATGTATCAAAGCAAATAACAATGGATACCATTATTCCAACGGTTAAGTTAGACCTTTCTTTTATTTTGATATAGATTCTTTATTCCTATGTTCCGCAGTACAGAAAATAAAATACTGGAAAGAGTAGACAACAGGGAATGAGAATCTCCCTACCGATCCGTGATCCATGAATGGGAGAAAAATCCCCGTATCAAACTCCTTACTTTGGTGGGGATTTTTGCTTAGGCGAAAAGGGAAAAATTGTCCGAACCCTTGTTTTATTGTTTTATTTTAATTAGGTTTAAGTCTGACGAGAATAATATTCTACAACCAGCAATTCATTTATTTTCAAACCGACCCATTGACTATCTATTATTTGATTGACTAATCCTTTATATTGGAATGGTTGAAGGGTCAAATGTTTTGGCAATTCCTCGCGGGGGGGTGAATCAAGATAATTTTGAATCAGAGCTCTAGATTTTTGTTCATCCCTCGCTGTAATAATATCGTGGGGTTTGCAGCGATAACTTGGTATATCTACTATACGACCATTAACTAAAATATGTCTATGGTTAACTAATTGGCGGGCTTGGGGAATAGTTGAAGCCATACCCAATCGAAAAAGGATGTTATCCAAACGCATTTCAAGTAATTGTAGTAAAACCTGACCTGTTGACCCTTTGGCTTTTCCGGCAATACGAACGTATTTAAGTAATTGTCGTTCTGTAAGACCATAATGAAAACGCAATTTTTGTTTTTCTTCTAAACGAATACGATATTGAGATTTTTTACTGGAACGTGATTGGTTTCTAAGATCGCTTCCGGCTTTAGGCCTTTTACTAGTTAGTCCCGGTAAAGCCCCCAGACGGCGTATTTTTTTGAAACGAGGCCCTCTGTAACGCGACATAAAGACTCCTTATTTTATTGAAATTTCATAAATTAAAACTAAACTAAATGATAATAAATAAAGCGAAATCTACTAAAGTATTGTACCACAAAGAATAATTAGATGAATTGTATAAATATCC